ATCTCAGGGACTATTGCCCAAATGCACCCGTCCCCTTTTTTATTAATAACGCGAACCCTCTCGTAAATAAAGGTATGTATAAGGTTCAAAAGTGCCGCACGCCCGTCTGGATTGGGGGGTACTTCAGCCGGCGCGGGGGCCTGCGGCAACGCCTCCTGGGCCGTCGGAAACGAACTAGCTTCATCACCGGGCTCAGGAAGCGATTCAAAACATCGGCCAAGAGATTGCCAATCCGAAGAATTCAGATCGCTTGGTGATTTCTCCGCCCACTGCCGGCCCGATGTTCCAGCTACGGCATCGGATGGGTTTTGACCCGTATATGCGGCTGCCCCCGACTGGCCTCCCAGGGGCCTCGTTTGAGGCAAGACACTTTCTGAGAGGGATGCCGCAGAATAAGCTATATCCGCCGACGTTACAATATTTTGTAAACGGGTGTTGGGCGCGATCACTAGTTTCGGATCCAATTCGGATCCGCCTCCAGAAGGTCCTTCCACCACCACCACTTCGAGTGGCGGATTCTGGTGCCCCTGCCCCTGCGGTAGCATCTCTTGCACCGCGACAGGGCCTTCCTTTATAAACTGCAGTACTGCTAAGAAAAGATCGTTCATATTGATCTTTTGACTATATGAAATCCACACTTTGACACCTAAGATTCCGTAACGAGTAGATCATATTTGTTCCTAGAAAGAGTGGTATCAGAAAGAAAAGGTTGTGAATTGCTAATGAACGACCAAATCGTGCTAGCATTGGGGTGTATTTCATGATGTGTGTGTTTTTCTATCGTGGTTCGCCTTTGCCTTTTCTTTTGTGGTTAGGTTTGTTGAGCTTCCTAACTAAAACTAATCTAAGGTACTCTACGCTTGGATGGGATGTATTGAATAAGTATTGAGAAGTCCCTGCCAGCCCCACCCTCTGAAGGAAAGGGCGTACACGGAACACGATTCCAATCTCGACAAAGTGAAATTCAAGTACAAGCAACTCCATCGCAACGCGTGTGAGTTAACGGCCCTAAGAAAGCAGCCGATTGACAGCTCACACACACACTATATAAACAAATAATTCAACCGACGGATCCGACAAACCTGTCTCTCCAAACTCTTTCTGTCCTTTACTAGTCAGGAATTCATCTGGTTGAGGTAGCTTACTTTAATGCGCGAACTCCCTCTCGTTTGGATGCTGAGAGTTGGGGGGATCTTAGTCCATCCGATTGGATTGGGTTTGCTCTGTTCTTATCTTACGATGAATCGAAACCCGCGCTCTCTCCTTCTAGCAGTTGCTACACTCGTCCTCTACCAAAATATCTAGCCAATCAAGTCAACTCCTCTCTGAGCTCCGCTGCCCCAATTCCTTCTGCCTTGCTTAGCCTGGCACACCGCCCTCGGGTTATCTTGGATACCTGAACCACTTTCCGAAACTCGACAAATAATTCTCAAGTGCTGGATTTTTGGAGTGGATCGAATGGCCTTTTTCGCACCATCCGCCCATAGTAAAATAAAACATCTCCGAACGAACATGGAACATTGACACTACCTAAACAATTTCGAGACGACCTAAATCGCGAATCAACTCAACATGCTCCCCTTACAAAGTCTGCCTCGAAGCCGCCTATTCTACTATAGCTGCTGGCACGGGGTTCACTCTTCCGTCCGCTCTTGCGCATGCGCGAAGCCCCTCTCTATGATTCAATCTGGCCAAACCAACCATAGCGTCTTCCTTGGAGAAGTCCTTCTTCTCTCGCCCTGACCTGGCCTTCTCTGTTGAATCTGACTAACCGGTTCCCCTTCTCTCTCTCTTAGCCAATCAGTCTAAGCAGCCAAGGCATTCGCTCTTCAACCCAATTAGCCTGCTCCTCTCTTCGTTGCTCTGCTGGACTTTGTTCACTGGATCAGGTTGGTTATTAAAACAGTATAAGACTGAGAAGAGAGAGGGTACTTGCTTCTTCCTTCTTCCCGACTTTCTGACCGAGAGAGCAGGGGAATCTTATTTCTTGGGTAGAACTCCCAACTATATTTAAAGGGTACTCTCCTCCCCAGTTCAATCCCAATCCGTCTTCTTCCGTACATAGGCATGAGTGACTTCTTGGTCGATTAGGTTTGGAATCTATCTGTTCTTATTTAAGATGAAAGTTGAGGATAGTTGGCTGAACCAGTAAGTAAAGGTACTAGTCTGGGCAGCGGATGATGTATCGGCCCTATCCGGTCTGGCTGAAGCATTCTTGGTTGCTTACCACTTTCGCTCTGATTCAACCCCGCAACTCCATCCATCATTGTCCTGAAGCCGGTCCTATTTGATTAGGGAGCCCTCCGTTGCCTTGATGCCATTAGTCCGTCTCCCCCTTTTGGCCGTTGCTCTCGCCTTTACTGGCGCACGCTCTCCGATTCACGTGGATAGATCAGCCTTTTTAGCACATACAATCCTCTTTTTCTAGATAGAATAACCAGTCCAGTCAAAGCAAGCTCTTCCGCCCTTTGTTGCCTAGTTCCTCTGGTTACTCAGATCA